TTATAAGAAAATTTTAAAATCAAAAATGAATCTTTGTGAACAATGTGGATATCATTTGAAAATGAGTAGTTCCGATAGAATCGAACTTTCGATCGATCCGGATACTTGGGATGCTATGGATGAAGACATGGTTTCTTTGGATCCCATTGAATTTCATTCGGAAGAGGAGCCTTATAAAGATCGTATCGATTCTTATCAACAAAAGACAGGATTAACTGAAGCCGTTCAAACAGGTATAGGCCAATTAAACGGTATTCCCATAGCACTTGGGGTTATGGATTTTCAGTTTATGGGGGGTAGTATGGGATCCGTGGTTGGGGAAAAAATAACCCGTTTGATTGAGTACGCTACTAACAAATTTATCCCTCTTATTATAGTATGTGCTTCCGGGGGGGCGCGTATGCAAGAGGGAAGTTTGAGTTTAATGCAAATGGCTAAAATATCTTCTGCTTTATATGATTATCAATCAAATAAAAAGTTATTCTATGTACCAATTCTTACATCTCCTACTACAGGGGGGGTAACTGCGAGTTTTGGTATGTTGGGAGATATCATTATTGCCGAACCCAATGCCTATATTGCATTTGCGGGTAAAAGAGTAATTGAACAAACATTGAATAAAACAGTACCTGAAGGTTCACAGGCGGCTGAATATTTATTCCAGAAGGGCTTATTCGATCTAATCGTACCACGTAATCCTTTAAAAAGTGTTCTGAGTGAGTTATTTCAGCTCCACGCTTTCTTTCCTTTGAATCAAAATTCAATAGAGCATTAAGTTCCTTTTTTATTTGTAGCAAACAAGTAGTTAGTTTATCAGAATCCAAGTAAAACGAATATGAATGGGGTTTCTTTGTTGACATAAGATCTAAATTGTAAAAATAAATCAAAAGTTGTGGATAACTCCTTTTTATCTATATTCTTGATTACTAATTCAGTTAAGAGGCCTCTATCAACAAGAAAAATAGTGAATTCTTATTTTCGTTAAATTATAGGAAAATAAAAAATTTTTGTTCTACGTCTTACGTATGTATATAATGTATATCTAATCCAAATATAGAATTCTAGAATATAGAAACTATAGATATGATATATGCTTTTGTACCTTCTATACTCACTTAGATATATACTTAGATTTATACTAATCTTTATAATATTAATATAAATAATAATAACAGGTACAAATAGTAAATTGAGGTATCCTTTATATGACAACTTTCGACTTTCCCTCTGTTTTGGTGCCTTTAGTAGGCTTAGTATTTCCGGCAATGGCAATGGCTTCTTTATTTCTTCATGTTCAAAAAAATAAGACTGTTTAGATCTGATGGGCCCAACTCTGATCCTTTTTTTTTTTTCAAAACTAAGACTTGTATCATAACGCAGATACCTATTTAGTGTAAGAAAAGAAGGTATAACATAACATGCGTCGCTTCCGTCGAAAAGGGGCTCTTTGGCCTGTAGAAAGATGATATGGGGGTAAAGGAATTCTATCTATTTGAAAAAATCTCAGGATCGCTGGATGGCTGAACTGTAAAATCGGTACATATATATGTATATTGAATATTGATGGGATCATACGAAGGGTATGTTTTTTTTTTTATTTTAGATCTAACCAATTTGATAAATTACTCTTAAAGGTTCACATCAAACTAGTACTAGTTGATGAGAGTTACTTCGGAAACAAAAAGAGTAAAGTCTAGGGTATTCTCTCAATTCCAATAAAACGAAACCAGATCAAGTATGAGTTGTCGATCAGAACATATATGGATACAACCTATAACGGGGTCGCGAAAAACAAGTAATTTCTGCTGGGCCATTATACTTTTTTTAGGTTCATTAGGATTCTTATTGGTTGGAACTTCCAGTTATCTTGGGAGAAACTTGATATCTTTATTTCCATCTCAGCAAATCCTTTTTTTTCCACAAGGGATTGTGATGTCTTTCTATGGGATCGCGGGTCTCTTTATTAGCTCCTATTTGTGGTGCACAATTTCGTGGAATGTAGGGGGTGGTTATGATCGATTCGATAGAAAAGAAGGAATGGTGTGTATTTTTCGTTGGGGATTCCCTGGAAAAAATCGTCGCATCTTCCTCCGATTCCTTATAAAGGATATTCAGTCCGTCAGAATAGAAGTTAAAGAGGGTATTTATGCTCGCCGTGTCCTTTATATGGATATCAGAGGCCAGGGGGACATTCCCTTGACTCGTACTGATGAGAATGTTACTCCACGGGAAATCGAACAAAAAGCTGCCGAATTGGCCTATTTCTTGCGTGTACCGATTGAAGTATTTTGAGAAATGAGCTGAGAGAGTGAATGCTTTCTCAGCAGGAAGGAAAAACTAAAGAATACCCCTTTTCTATACCATACCATAACTTAACTGAAGTTTCTTCATAACGCTCATTCTAGTCAAAGAAGACGTATACGTAACGTAACAACCACAAAACAAAACCATTTTTGTGGTCTTTTATGTGTATGTAAATCTACACAACTTAATTCAATAACAAAAAAAATTAAGTAACAAATCTAAAAAATGGATTCATCCTTTCTATTTTCTATCAAAGCAGTTCGAAATACATAAATTTTTTTATTCCGGACTCTGAGTAGTCAGTGAAAATTTTTAAAAATAGAAGATATTTTGATATAATGATAGAAAAGAATATTCATTACCAAAATAAAGCGGTTTTTTCAGGCAGTCATTGATTCGTCGAAAAGGGGGATACTTGCTTCGAATTTGACCAATTACTATATCTGGAAACAATATAATATTTTTTTGTTAACTCTTTGAATTCGAAGTGGATTCTTCATCTATTTCTGTATTCTTTCTACATTCAAAGACTAACTCCGAAATCACAAATAAAAAACAAAACAGTGAATAGATTCATAAGTTCGATACTTTGTAATAGAACTCATGCATGAGAGAAATATTGGATGGCGTAGAGTTAACTAATGAGGTCGGTTAATTAAAAATTCATAGACGAAATTAAAAAATGTCAAAAAAGAAAGCATTCAACCCTCTTTTCTATCTTGCATCTATAGTATTTTTGCCCTGGTGGATTTCTCTCTCATTTAATAAAAGTCTGGAATCTTGGGTTACTTATTGGTGGAATACTAGGCAATCTGAAATTTTTTTGAATGATATTCAAGAAAAAAATATTCTAGAAAAATTCATAGAATTGGAGGAAATCTTTCTTTTGGAGGAAATGATCAAGGAATACTCGGAGACACATCTACAAAACCTTCGTATAGGAATCCACAAAGAAACGCTCCAATTAATCAAGATACACAATGAGGATCATATCCGTACGATTTTGCACTTCTTGACAAATATAATCTGTTTCGTTATTCTAAGTGGTTATTCAATTTTGGGTAATAAAGAACTTGTTATTCTTAACTCTTGGGCTCAGGAATTCCTATATAACTTAAGTGACACAATAAAGGCTTTTTCGATTCTTTTATTAACAGATTTATGTATCGGATTCCATTCGCCCCATGGTTGGGAACTAATGATTGGCTTTGTCTACAAAGATTTTGGATTTGCTCATAATGATCAAATTATATCTGGTCTTGTTTCTACTTTTCCAGTCATTCTAGATACTCTATTTAAATTTTGGATTTTTCGTTATTTAAATCGTGTTTCTCCGTCACTTGTAGTGATTTATCATTCAATGAATGATTAAAAAAGGATCTACTGATATTAATCCAATTCAATTCTAACGTTTCTTACTTTGTAGTTGTACAGAAGCAAAGCATGTAAAATCATACTTACTCTTTATTTTTCTACCCACCCCAAAGATTTATTCTATATATTAATATTATTTATTCCAGTAAAATTATTCCAGTAAATAGCAGAATTGCGGATAGGGAACTAGGTTAGCGACCTACCAAATTTATTGTAGACATTTTTGGGCTCAATGGTTGGACTATGCAAACTAGAAAGACTTTTTCTTGGATAAAGGAACAAATTACTCGATCCATTTCCGTATCGCTCATGATATATATCATAACTCGGCCATCCATTTCAAGTGCATATCCCATTTTTGCACAGCAGGGTTATGAAAATCCGCGAGAAGCGACTGGTCGTATTGTATGTGCCAATTGCCATTTAGCTAATAAGCCCGTGGATATTGAAGTTCCACAAACGGTACTTCCAGATACTGTATTTGAAGCAGTTGTTCGAATCCCTTATGATATGCAACTAAAACAAGTTCTTGCTAATGGTAAAAAGGGTGCTTTGAATGTAGGGGCTGTTCTTATTTTACCAGAGGGTTTTGAATTAGCTCCTGCTGATCGGATTTCTCCCGAGATAAAAGAAAAGATAGGCAATCTGTCTTTTCAGAGCTATCGCCCCAATAAAAAAAATATTCTTGTGATAGGCCCCGTTCCTGGTCAGAAATATAGTGAAATAACCTTTCCTATCCTTTCCCCGGACCCCGCTACTACGAAAGAGGTTCACTTCTTAAAATATCCTATATATGTAGGCGGAAACAGGGGAAGGGGTCAGATTTATCCCGACGGGAGCAAAAGTAACAATACAGTTTATAATGCTACATCAGCAGGTATAGTAGGTAAAATAATACGAAAAGAAAAAGGGGGTTACGAAATAACCATAGCGGATGCATCGGATGGACGTCAAGTGGTTGATATTATCCCTCCAGGGCCAGAACTTCTTGTTTCAGAAGGCGAATCTATCAAATTGGATCAACCGTTGACGAGTAATCCTAATGTGGGCGGATTTGGTCAGGGAGATGCAGAAATAGTACTTCAAGATCCCTTACGTGTCCAAGGCCTTTTGTTCTTCTTGGCATCTGTTATTTTGGCACAAATCTTTTTGGTTCTTAAAAAGAAACAGTTCGAGAAGGTTCAATTGTCAGAAATGAATTTCTAGACTCGCGGATTTATCGATATTGAGCTCATAACGTAAAAAGAACAAAATTTTTTTTGACGACTCTTTATGATAAAAAATGGACATTATGAAAAGCCTTTTTCTTTTTTATACTCATT